AATTTTATTTACTGGATAGTTGTACATTTCAATTTTAATTAGGGATTCCGTGTACAAGGTTCTTAACTGCATATGCATCTGATCATTTATGTATTACCATTTTAGATTACAATAAAAGAAGGAAGGAGATTTTTCAATGCGAGATCTAAAAACATATCTTTCCGTGGCACCGGTATTAAGTACTCTATGGTTCGGGTCTTTAGCAGGTCTATTGATAGAGATTAATCGTTTTTTCCCAGATGCATTGACATTCCCCCTTTTTTTTTTTGATTCTAGTTATTGATACGGTACCAAATAACGGAGATTCGAGATACAATTAAATATTTGTGAATCCTTTGCCCCCTTTTTCTCTTTTTTCCCCTTTTCCTTTTAGAATAAGAGGGAGGAAAGAGAAAAAAAGAAAAGGTGTATTCAACAGCTTCGAGACTTGGGTTCAAGTTTGAATTAAATAAATTATTCAATTCAAAAATTAACTAGGGATGGGGGTAGAATAAACAGGGTGGGGCCTAGATCTACGACAAGACTCTTATACAAACAAGGTACTTAAATGTAAATGAAATACTGTGATTTGAATTTGAAATAAAGTTTAGAAATTTTTTTAGTATATTGATTGCAGCGAAAGTTTTCATAATTGGATTTCAAGTTAATAACTTCTATTTATCCTTCCTTCCTTCTTCTTCGTTTCGGATCGAAAATAGAAGAGTTGAGTAAATCAAAAATCCAAGGGGGGTTCATGGCCAAGGGAAAAGATGTCCGAATAACGGTTATTTTGGAATGTACCGGTTGTGTTCGAAACGGTGGTAATAAGGTATCAACGGGTATTTCCAGATATATTACTGAAAAGAATCGTCACAACACGCCTAATCGATTGGAATTGAGAAAATTCTGTCCATTTTGTTACAAACATATGATTCATGGGGAGATAAAGAAATAGATCGAATCGAGCACATGTATGTAACCCTTCCAAGGAAGGGTAAAAATGACATTCTATATAGAACATAGTTAAATATTCTATATATAACATAATTAAATATAAACAAACCAAATCCTATTTATTCTAATTCATTTTAGATCCGACCGAAATAGGATTTTCGGGATAAGGAATAAACTAAACAAACCATGGATAAATCCAAGCGGCCTTTTCTTAAATCCAAGCGATCTTTTCGTAGGCGTTTGCCCCCGATTCAATCGGGGGATCGAATTGATTATAGAAACATGAGTTTAATTAGTCGATTTATTAGCGAACAAGGAAAAATATTATCTAGACGGGTGAATAGATTGACCTTGAAACAACAACGATTAATTACTATTGCTATAAAACAAGCTCGTATTTTATCTTTGTTACCTTTTCTTAATAATGAGAAACAGTTTGAAAGAACCGAGTCGACCACCAGAACTGCGGGTCTTCGAGCCAGAAATAAATAGGCTTACTCTTTCTTCACTTGACTAAAAAAAAGTAAAATCCGAACTCAAACGCAGATTGATGTTTTGTTCGAAAAATATGAAAAATATAGATTGAATTATCGTGTCGTAAGAAAAAAAAGAATCGGGGAAGAATAAAGATTTTTTTTGAGTGTGTTCATTCAGTTTTACTATTTTTTTATCATATTTATTTTGACTTTACCCTCCCGGAGTTCATTCTCCGGGGAACTCCGTTTAAATTATTCCGGTGGATTCTTTCCAATCTACTTCTTTTATGATCTCATTGGAAATCATATAAAGACAATTTTTATTTGATATAGCTATTTGTGCAAGTATTTTACGATTAAGAAGCACCTGTTTCTTATATAGGTCGTGTATTAATCTACTATAACTATAGGATACCCCTATTTCACGAATTACTGCGTTTATTCGAGTGATCCACAAACGGCGAAAATTTCTCTTTTGCTTATCCCTATCCCGATGCGACGAAACCAAAGCTCTTATTTTCTGTTGAGTAATTGTTCGAGTAAGTCTTGAATGAGCCCCTCGAAAGCTTGATGCAAATAAACGAATTTTTGTTCTACGTCTCCGAGCTATATTTCCCCGTCTAATTCTGGTCATTGAATAAATGAAACTTTGACGAATAACTAATAGATTTCCTTTCTTTCAGTTATTCTTTTTCCCTTTCCTAGTCTATTAATAACAAAGCTTTTTTCCAATATATAAACTAAAAATTCCAATGACTTTGGCTACTATAACCTTCCCGACCGCTATTTTTCTTTTTTCTAGACATTTCACTTCGAAATAAGAAATTTCATTTTACTAGGTATCAAAATATAATAAATAAAAAATATAAATGGATAAAGAAATAGTGGCTTCCTTCGTTTATATGGTTACTTCTTAAACGGTGAGGTTTTCTCTATACACCGGAGCCTTTACTTCATTTAATCAATGTTATTGGTAACTTGTATAGTTCACATTCTTTGGCTCTACCCATGAATTATCCAGTAATAGGTCTTTCACGATTAGATCTACTTACACAGTAACGGTATTTAATTATGAAAGTTGGCTGGGTAGCTAACCCTGTTAGTCCGTTCTTGCAAGAGGGGCCTAAGTTTTATGTTTTTATTTTTAAGTAGGATTTTCTCCGCTTAATGGATAACCATTTGCTACCAATGGAGAATTGCTTCTCATCTTAAATTGAGGTGATTGGATTTGCACCAATGGAAACCATAAATTTCATACACAATAGAATGAATGGATAGATTATTTTTTTTATACTGAATTGAACGGACTTCTTTTTCTATTCTATCCTATTCCCCGGTACTGATCATTGATACTAGAAAAGGTTTTCTTTCTTTTATCCCAGCTCATGATCTGAACGAGTCGCACATACACCCTAGTACATGTTCCTCGACGCTGAGGGCATCCCCGAAGCGCGGGGGATTTTGTGACATTTCTGATTGGCTGTCTTGTATTTCTAATAAGTTGTTTAATAGTTGGCATGTTGAATCATATAAATAATGGGCTGGTTTAGATTGATCCTAACCTGATAATTTTTAATTACTTCTATTTAATTTTATAGTAAATAGTAAATTCAGCAAAAATATAAAATAGGAACTCGAGAATTTGCGCGAAAAAAATCCGGGCTTTTCACTCAACCACCGCTACAACATCAACAATTCCATAAGCTTGGGCTTCTGTTGCTGACATAAAAACATCTCTTTCCATGTCTTCCGAGACAACCCATAAGGGTTTGTCCGTTCTTTGTACATAAACCCTTGTGAGGGTTTCACGCAGTTTTAGCAGCTCTTCCGCTTCCAGGATAAATTCTCCCGTTTGTGCCTCATAAAAAGAACTAGCAGGTTGATGAATCATTACCCTGATGGTATAACAAAAGAGGGGTTCCTCTATTTTGCATGATGAATAGAAAAGAATAAAAAGAAAAAAAAAAAGATAGAATTGAACAACCACAACCGTACGGGCATCTTTTATGCATTGCATACGGCTCTATAATAAAATTGACCTTTACCTTCCATCAAAGAAAAAAATAGGATCTGTCAAACCCAGATCGGTAAATGATCAAATTACCACCCTTCCTTTCGTAGGAGTTCAAAAATACTATGATGGTTCCGTTGCTTTATATATATTTATTATTAATATTATTTGGTTTGTCTGTGTTTCAGCAATCCCAAAGTTGCTTTTTGTAAAATTAAGGAAAAAAATAATCTTTTTTTTTTTTTCGAACTCTTTCAGAATACAACTAAGCCCCCGGTGTGAAAATAAAAAAGTTTGTGACGCTGAACTGGAATCTCCAATATAAAAAACAGGAAATACCTTTTATCTCATACTACTCTCTCGATACATAATCAAATGTTTTGAAAAAACAATAAAAATTTTGATATCGAATTCAAAGTGCCATGCTATTATTACTTAATATTCATATGGCGAAGGCATAGTCTTATTTTTTTCTCTCAAATAAAAACCTCATTGGCGCCGAGCGTGAGGGAATGCTAGACGTTTGGTAATTTCTCCTCCGGCCAAGATAAAAGATCCCATTGAAGCGGCTAATCCCATGCATATTGTCTGTACATCTGGTCGCACAAATTGCATTGTATCATAAATAGCCACTCCAGGGATAACCCATCCGCCGGGAGAGTTTATAAACAAATAGAGATCTTTGGTATCATTCTCTATACTGAGATATACCATAAGACCAATAAGTTGGTTCGAGATCTCGCTATCAACCTCTTGTCCTAAAAAAAGTAATCTTTCTCGATAAAGTCGGTTGATTAGGGTAAAATTATATCCCTTACGAACCGTACAGGCGCCTTTTGGTGCATACGGTTCAACAAAAAATTGCAAAAAAAAAGAATCAATGTGCAGATTCCAATCCTCTTTCTTTTTTTATATTCGTAGAAGGCTCTTTCTGACTTCTAACGAAAGGACTTTTCTTCGATTTTTCAAAAAAGACAGGTTTTTGCTCCTTTTCGTATAATATTCTTGTAATAGAAAAATAATAGAAAAGAAAAAAAAGAAGTCACTAAACTTATCGAATTAACTTCTTATTGATATATTGTTTCATCGAGATCTAATCCAAATCACAATGTCGTTTTCTTGTTCCTGAATGGGCCCTGTTAATCTTTTTAGGTTTATGCTCTACTCCGGGTAAAGATACGCCCGATTTTGATTTGTACATATAGGACAAATGATTCCATTACCACTTCTTTTTGTTATGACTTCCCCCCTTTTTCAATTTTTATGCCTTCCGCCAAAAATTTGATGTATTCATGCATATTAATATTACTCGATTGATTAAGAGTTTGAGATGGCTTCTCTTTACAAAAAGAAATCGTTTATGATACAAATAGTAATCATAGATCTATTTCCAATTGGGCTTTTTCTAAACGAAGCCTGGATACTTAAGTTTTTTAGTTCCACTAAGCTAACCATAAATTTTTATAATTATAATAGTAATCTAAATTTCCCCAAAAATGGATCTAATTGCACTTCACGCTCCAAATTTTTGATGATTCAATTAATCTTTCTTGGGCGAAACAGAGGATATCTCGATCGGG